ACCATACTATCCATTTTTATTATTGTAATCTAGAAAGATACAAACTGAATCTAGATCAATCTACAATATGTATATGGATCTTCATAAAGGTTAATATCAATTAAATATATGGAATGTACATAGTATCTCAATTCTATTTCTTTGCTTCATCTATTTGTTTCCTTTATCTATTTGATTTTTGTTGATTCCAATCAATCTGAAATAATCGCGAGGCAACTCTTATTATTTTCTAATTTATAGAAAATTAGAAAGTAATCTTTTTTTTAGCATTTCAAAGAAGTAATTGATTGCGCGGTTTACAGATAATCCAAGGAGTTCTACGGTAACTTCTTCGGATTTCGAAATTAGAAAGGGGTTATCCTATCGATTTTGAATCCTTCAGCCATGATAGCAAACGCGTCAATAAAGCACAGCAGAAATAAAAGCCAATACAATTTCGGAATGAAGATATTTTTATTAATTCAATTTTTTAATTCGAAATTGAATTAAATTAATGAATTCAATATATTAAATAATTAATAAAGATTATTTATGCTTTGCAAAACGATCTATAAAAAATCTATAAAAAAGTGATACAATTTGATTCCCCAACTCAATTCGTAGTATCTCTAGAGTCCACTCCTTCCCCATATTACGAGTGAAAGGGAAAATGTAAAGACTACCATTAACGCAGCCCAAGCGAGACTTACTATATCCATGTGAATTATGTCCCCTATCTCTCTGAATATGAAGGAATTATTCCATTAGTGTTTATTAATAATAGTGGAATCACTGGTGCAGAGTCAAAAGGGGATTCTGACCCAACACCCTCGATCAAAGACTCCAATAAATATGAAAAATTAAACTGCAGTTACGCTTTTCTTTTGAAGTATCAAAGGGAATGCTACTAATATATATATGTAGGAATACTGATACCTATTCTTTATTTTTCTTGTCCTTCATTATCATTAAGTAAAAGAAAAAAGCCAATTATCCATCCAATCTAATTCAAGACCCGGCCAGTAGACACGACATTAGTAATGGAAAAAAATCGGTAACTCTTTATTTGATATGATAGCCCTTCCACTACTATAATCTTTCCTTGAATCCTAAATACAACGAGTTACGGCACTTTAATTTAAAGAAGGGAACCCCCAGCTGTTTCCAATCAAGAAAGTCTCAAGACTACGCGTGTTTTGCTGGGAAAAATTCGGCGAGTTATAACAGCAAAGGGGAATAAAGAATAAGGGATTTTGAGTCTTGTCTTTTGTTAATCAGGCGACACCCAGATTTGAACTGGGGAAAAAGGATTTGCAGTCCCCCACCTTACCGCTCGGCCATGCCGCCAAAACGATACCAAATAGATGAAATATTCCCCTTTATTTGTTATTTGTTTTTTTGGGGGGGGCCGGCGCCTTCCCTTCAATTAATTTTATAGTATCTCAAAACACCCAATATCTAAATACCTCTCTTTTCTATTAAAAAATAAAAAACAAAATGGGAATTTTTTTCAGTTACAAAAGCAAAAATTCAGAACAAATTGGAACCATTAACTATATGACTGTAAATTCATGACCCACTCTTGGATTTACATCTCAAATTGTCTTTACCTAATGATAAATGATATAAGAAAATCAAAATTGATATATAACTAATCAGTCTTGATTTTTTTATTGAAAAAAAAAAACCTTCTCAAATCAATTTCAATTATAATGTCAATTTTTAGTATATGTAAACCCCAAACATAAGTTGTGTTCCACAGTTAGCTTATGGGGTATATTATTTGTGTATGATGCCTGTTTATAGGGAATAGGCGGACACTTGTCGTACTGCAATTTAGATTGATTAGATTGAAGAGAAAATAGAAATTGTGATAGAGTACCACATGTGCTGTCCCGAGTAGAAGTATGCAATAAAGGAGAGCGATGTATGGATAGATAGCTATAGCAGCGCGGGTTTAATAAATACAAGCCTTCTTATGCACTTCAATCGTATTCTAAAAATAAAAATTCTACGAAAAAAAGAAAAAGGAGTTCTCTGCAAATCATTTTTGGAACAATGGAATTCACGAAAGAGTTAAGTACTCAAAAAATTAACTTTCTATTGTTATATTGTTTCTGATTATTATGTCTTTATCTCCGTGAATGGATCAAATCCCGAATCCATTTATTTTTCTGATATCCAATCGGATTGGAATATGTAATATCATAATAATGGTATAAAGTGAATTTTCTATTCTAGACAAAATAAAAAAACTCCATAATTCTAAGTGGAATTTATCAATTCCTTTCCGTTTGGATCTGTCTCTTAGAAATTCCAATTTAACATTTAACTAAGTCTAAAATCATCTTTTTTCCTCCGTTCATACGTATTTCATACATTCCATATATATGGAGTTGGGTAAAATTTCATGTGATTCAGTAAACAGAATCGAAATTCCATCATTGCTAGATCGATTCATATGATTCAATGCAGAATGAGAAAAGAATGGGATTTTTTGATAAATGGGAAATTCAAAATG